AAATTCTGGTTTTACTGTTATAGAATATAGAACATAGGAGAGAAATTAATTGGCATGAATAGAGAAAAGAATAAAGTTACGGAAGTGATGACTCCTATATAGTTTTATACAAGCCTTAATCTATTATTTTTTTTTATTTCCTTAATTAATTTGATTTCGTTTGATTAGAGTGAAACTCCTTAAAAACCCCCGCTTTCTTTAAAATATCCTGAACTGTTTCTGTAGGTTGAGCACCTTTCTCAAGGAAATATAGAATAGCAGGAACATTTAAATAAGTTTGATTCTTTATCGGATCATAAAAACCAACTTTCCGAAGATCTCGTCCTTCTCTTCGGGACCGAACATCAATTGCAACGATTCGATAGACGGCTCATTGGGATAGATGTAAAAAAGTAACCCCCCCCTCGAAACGTATAGGAAGTTTTCTCCTCGTACGGCTCATTCAAAATAATTTTGAGTTCTACTTAATGTATAGAATCACAAATGGGTCTATAAAAAAATGGTTGAAATCCCCTTTTTTTATTCTTACTTCCTTAAAAAAAATCATTTGTACTCATAACTCAAGTTAGATAACTCTCCAGTGGCTTAAAGGAAAATATTTAAGCATTTCATTTATTGAGTGGTCTTGAAACCTCTCTTTTTTGTTTCTTTTATTTCAAATCTATTTGAATTTTTATTATGGTACAATTATGGAAACAATGGAAAAGATCTTTTCTTGTTTTGGGATCCTTTAATCTTTGTTTTAAATCATTGGGTTTAGACATAACTTCGGTGATTCTTAATCTTTTCAAAATGGCAGCAACATACCTTTTTTTACGATTGATTTCTAATAAAGAATCATAGAAAGGGTTGATTCTCATATAATAAACTTTGTATGGAAAGAATTTTTTCAATTCCAACAAATTTTATTTTAGATTGAAAACGCTAAACCCTTTCAATTTCTATATCAACGATATACTTACGAAGTTCTTCCAATTTATTGATTGGCATTAACCATAGACCTTTACCCCTGAGAAATGAATTAATAATTTCTACTCGAGCTCCATCATCCACTATTTCCATTACAACCCGATGGGTTTGTAGTGAAACAGAATAAATGATGTCGAGTCAAGAGCACCTTCATTCTTATATAAAATGGTGGATGTAAAAATCCACAATGGATCATGTCTTTCAAGTCGCACGTTGCTTTCTACCACATCGTTTCAAACGAAGTTTTACCATAACATTTCTCTAATTTGGAACCGGTATGGAATTGATTCAATTATGGAATCGTGAATAATCATTGGTTCATTCGCTACATAGTACTCTATCACTTTTCTTCTAGATAGATGGATAGAAATTTTTCTGAAGAGGTTTTAGCACGAATTCAACGTAACTCCAATTTTATTTTTTTATTGTATTTTATTGTATAGTAGAAATACAAGATTTATTTTTTAATTATCAAAATTATTATATTCTAAAAATATAAATAAAAAAGGAATAATTTAAATTTTTTGTCGTTTATTTTTATGAAATGAATAAAAAAGACTGATGGGAGGGAAGACTTGAGTCCTTATTGTTTCTATTCTTATTTTCTCAAATCGCTATTAAAGAATAGTTCCTATCTTATAGATATTCTGTGTTAAATATGGTTTAGATATTGAAATTTGACTTTTTCAATTTAAGAAATCCTAAAATTTTTGTTTCACAACGAAAAACGACTCTCACTGAAATAGAACATAGAGCAATAATAATATATACATATAGACTATGCATTTCCTAGTTTTATATACGTATTTTCATATTTTGTTTAACTTAATATTTCAGTAATATTTCGATAAATTCTATGGGAATCAAAAAAAAAAATAAGAATTGTATTCTATTCAATATTAGACCTTTTTAGATGATTTAGAATGGAATATGGTCTGGGACGGAAGGATTCGAACCTCCGAATACCGGGATCAAAACCCGTTGCCTTACCACTTGGCCACGCCCCATTAAAATTTCTATTCGACACTAATAAAGAATAATGCTGGTATTAGTTGATAGTCAATTCTAATACAAATAAATATCGAATTTAAAAAATATATTCTTACTAAGATTTTTATATGTGTATATTATAGAATAAAATTTAATTTATTGATCATTACATATAATTCAATTAAGATATTGTATGAAAGTCGAATTTCTTCTATTCCATTTGAGAATGGGAGGGTTTTTGGTTGGGTGAATTCAAAGACAAAGAAGAATTTTTTCTACCTTACTTTCTTCTTTTTGACTTCATATCAATAACTCAATCAAAATTCAATTATCTCCAAGAACAAAATGTCTGTTATGCTTAATATCTTTAGTTTGATCTGTATTAATTCGGCTCTTTATTCGAGTCATTTTGTCTTCGCCAAATTGCCGGAGGCCTATGCTTTTTTGAATCCGATTGTAGATGTTATGCCAGTCATACCTCTGTTTTTTTTTCTCTTAGCCTTTGTTTGGCAAGCTGCTGTAAGTTTTCGCTGAGATCTTG